GCTATCGTAGCTTAAGTAAAGCATAACACTGAAGATGTTAAGATAGGCCCTAGAAAGCCTCGAAAGCACAAAGGCTTGGTCCTGACTTTTCTATCAACTCTAGCCTAACTTACACATGCAAGTATCCGCACCCCCGTGAGAATGCCCCACAGTTTCCCGCTAAGGAAACAAGGAGCTGGTATCAGGCACAATTAATATTAGCCCAAGACACCTTGCTTAGCCACACCCTCAAGGGACCTCAGCAGTGATAAACATTAAGCCATAAGTGAAAACTTGACTTAGCCAAGGCTAAGAGGGCCGGTAAAACTCGTGCCAGCCACCGCGGTTATACGAGAGGCCCAAGCTGATAGACACCGGCGTAAAGCGTGGTTAGGAGAATTAACATGATTAAAGCCGAATGCTTTCAAAGCTGTTATACGCATACGAAAGCTAGAAGTACAACTACGAAGGTGGCTTTACAATTTCTGAACCCACGAAAGCTAAGGCACAAACTGGGATTAGATACCCCACTATGCCTAGCCCTAAACATTGATAGTTAATTACATTTCTATCCGCCTGGGGACTACGAGCATAAGCTTAAAACCCAAAGGACTTGGCGGTGCTTTAGATCCACCTAGAGGAGCCTGTTCTAGAACCGATAACCCCCGTTAAACCTCACCTTTTCTTGTTCTACCCGCCTATATACCACCGTCGTCAGCTTATCCTGTGAAGGACTATTAATAAACAGAATTGGCACAGCCCAAAACGTCAGGTCGAGGTGTAGCGTACGGAAAGGGAAGAAATGGGCTACATTCTCTATACTAGAGAACACGAATGATAAACTGAAAAACGTATCTGAAGGAGGATTTAGTAGTAAGAAGGAAATAGAGTGTCCTTCTGAAACTGGCCCTGAAGCGCGCACACACCGCCCGTCACTCTCCCCAAGCTCCTTACATTTTTTAAATAAAACCTTTAAATTGCAAAGGGGAGGCAAGTCGTAACATGGTAAGTGTACTGGAAAGTGCACTTGGATAAATCAGAGTATAGCTAAGAAAGAAAAGCATCTCCCTTACACTGAGAAGTCATCCGTGCAAGTCGGATTACCCTGAAGCCCAATAGCTAGCCTAAACAACCAAAAACAACAACCAAACATTAATAAACCCTAAAACACCCACTAAAGTAAACAAACCATTTTTCCTCTTTAGTATAGGAGATAGAAAAAGATATTTGAGCTATAGAAAAAGTACCGCAAGGGAATGCTGAAAGAGAAATGAAACAACCCAGTAAAGCCACATAAAGCAGAGATTTTACCTCGTACCTTTTGCATCATGATTTAGCTAGTACCCCCTAAGCAAAAAGAATTTTAGTTTAGTTCCCCGAAACTAAGTGAGCTACTCCAAGACAGCCTATTAATAGGGCGCACCCATCTCTGTGGCAAAAGAGTGGGAAGAGCTTCGAGTAGAGGTGACAGACCTACCGAACTTAGTTATAGCTGGTTGCCTGAGAATTGGATAGAAGTTCAGCCCTCTGCCTTCTTTAGTCAAACGAAATCATACCCAACCGACCAAAAGAATGCAAAGGAGTTAGTTAAAGGAGGTACAGCTCCTTTAACACAAGATACAACTTTACCAGGAGGATTAAGATCATAATAAATCAAGGCATCCGTGTTTTGGTGGGCCTAAAAGCAGCCATCCTAATAGAAAGCGTTAAAGCTCAGACACGAAACTTCCCACTAATCCTGATAATACCTCTGAATCCCCTAATACTACCAGGCCCTCCTATGCACCCATAGGACTGATTATGCTAATATGAGTAATAAGAAAGAAAAACTCTTTCTCCAAGCACAAGTGTACATCGGAACGAACCCCCACCGAACATTAAAGGCCCCAACCACAGAGGGTATTGAAAACATTTTAGATAACAAGAAAAACACTCAACTACTTACCTTTAACCCCACACTGGTGTGCTCATTAAGGAAAAACTAAAAGAGAAAGAAGGAACTCGGCAAACACAAGCCTCGCCTGTTTACCAAAAACATCGCCTCTTGGATTTAATATATAAGAGGTCCCGCCTGCCCTGTGACTCTAAGTTTAACGGCCGCGGTATCTTAACCGTGCGAAGGTAGCGCAATCACTTGTCTCTTAAATAGGGACCTGTATGAATGGCATAACGAGGGCTTAACTGTCTCCTTTCTCAAGTTAATGAAATTGACCTCCCCGTGCAGAGGCGGGGATGTAAACATAAGACGAGAAGACCCTATGGAGCTTTAGGCACTAAAACTGATCATGTAAAAGACCTCTTATAAAAGAATATAACCTTATGAAAGCAGTTTAATTGCCTTTGGTTGGGGCGACCGCGGGGAAACAAAAAACCCCCATGTGGACTGGGGCCACTAAACCCTAAAAACAAGAGCTCCCGCTCTAGTTAACAGAACTTCTGACCTTACTGATCCGGCGTTAGCCGATCAACGAACCGAGTTACCCTAGGGATAACAGCGCAATCCCCTTATAGAGCCCATATCGACAAGGGGGTTTACGACCTCGATGTTGGATCAGGATATCCTAATGGTGCAGCCGCTATTAAGGGTTCGTTTGTTCAACGATTAAAATCCTACGTGATCTGAGTTCAGACCGGAGTAATCCAGGTCGGTTTCTATCTATGATGTAATTTATTTCAGTACGAAAGGACCAAAAAAATGAGGCCCCTGTTTTCGACAAGCCTCCCCCTCACTTACTGACTTCTACTTAAGTAAGCAAGAGGGTACAGCCCCTGGCCGTAGAACACGGCATATTAAAGTGGCAGAGCCCGGACATTGCAAAAGGCCTAAGCCCTTTCCACAGAGGTTCAAGTCCTCTCTTTAATTATGATCTCCACACTGATTACCCACATTATTAATCCTCTGGCCTTTATTGTTCCCGTCCTCCTGGCCGTCGCCTTCCTTACCTTACTTGAGCGGAAAGTACTCGGCTATATACAACTCCGTAAAGGCCCCAACATTGTGGGACCTTACGGCCTTCTTCAGCCAATCGCTGATGGTGTCAAACTCTTTATCAAGGAGCCAGTGCGCCCATCTACCGCCTCACCAATCCTATTCCTCCTTACCCCAATGCTTGCCCTGACTTTAGCCCTGACCCTCTGAGCACCAATTCCTATACCTTACCCCGTTCTAGACTTAAACCTAACCATTCTATTCCTCCTCGCACTCTCAAGCCTAGCAGTTTATTCGATTCTAGGCTCAGGCTGAGCGTCAAATTCAAAGTACGCATTAATTGGAGCATTGCGGGCCGTAGCTCAAACAATTTCCTATGAGGTAAGCCTCGGACTAATCCTCCTATGCATAATTATCTTAACCGGAGGTTTCACACTACAGACATTTAATGTAGCCCAAGAAAACATTTGACTAGTTGTTCCGGCCTGGCCTATGGCAGCGATATGGTACATTTCAACCCTGGCAGAGACCAACCGAGCCCCCTTTGACCTCACGGAAGGAGAGTCAGAACTAGTCTCCGGCTTTAACGTAGAGTATGCAGGGGGGCCCTTCGCCCTCTTCTTCCTGGCTGAATACGCCAACATCCTCCTTATAAATACTCTTTCAGCCCTTTTATTTCTGGGGGCCTCCCACATTCCAACAATTCCAGAACTAACCTCCGTTAACCTAATGACAAAAGCAGCCCTTCTGTCAGTACTGTTCTTGTGAGTCCGCGCTTCCTACCCCCGATTCCGTTATGATCAGTTAATACATCTTGTCTGAAAAAATTTCTTACCGCTGACACTGGCCCTAGTTATCTGACACCTAGCCCTCCCAATCTCCTTCGCAGGCCTTCCCCCGCAGCTGTAACTCAGGAGTTGTGCCTGAAGTTTAAGGGCCACTTTGATAGAGTGTAACACGGGGGTTAAAGTCCCCCCAACTCCTTAGAAAGAAGGGGTTCGAACCCTACCCGGAGAGATCAAAACTCTCTGTGCTTCCACTACACCACTTACTAGTAAAGTCAGCTAAAAAAGCTTTTGGGCCCATACCCCAAACATGTTGGTTAAAATCCTTCCTTTGCTAATGAACCCTTACATCTTAACTACCCTATTATTAAGCTTAGGTTTAGGTACTACTCTCACATTCATGAGCTCACACTGACTCCTTGCCTGAATGGGCCTTGAAATCAACACCCTTGCTATTATCCCACTTATAGCCCAACATCACCACCCCCGAGCCATCGAAGCCACCACCAAATATTTTCTAGCCCAAGCCACTGCTGCCGCCACACTCATGTTTGCTGCCGTAACAAATGCCTGAATAGAAGGACAATGGGACATCAGCCAGATATCCCATCCCCTCCCGAACGCGGTCATCACCATTGCCCTAGCCCTAAAAATTGGTCTCGCCCCCCTACACTCCTGAATACCAGAAGTGCTTCAAGGACTAAACCTAACCACAGGACTACTAATATCCACATGACAAAAACTAGCCCCTTTCGCCCTGCTCCTCCAGATACAACCAGCCAACCCAAACCTCCTGATCTTCCTCGGACTCGCCTCTACACTAGTTGGGGGCTGAGGTGGCCTCAATCAAACACAACTCCGGAAAATTTTAGCATACTCCTCCATCGCCCACCTTGGATGAATAATTCTGGTTCTCCAATTCGCCCCCTCCCTCACATTCCTAGCTTTAATCACATATTTTGTCATAACTGCCGCCACCTTCCTAACCTTTAAGCTTAACAACTCAACGAACATCAACTCACTAACCCTCTCGTGAACCAAAGCCCCGGCACTAACTGCAATAATCCCCCTAATACTTCTCTCCCTTGGCGGACTCCCCCCTCTTACCGGCTTTATGCCTAAGTGAATAATCATCCTAGAACTCTCAAAACAAGGACTGGCTGCTACCGCAACCCTAGCTGCATTAAGTGCCCTCCTGAGCCTGTACTTCTACCTACGCATTACTTATGCAGCAGCTCTAACCATGTCTCCCAACACAACAACAGGCACAACCCCTTGACGAACACAACCGGCTCAAATAACACTTCCCCTAGCTCTCACCTCCATGATAGCAATGTGCCTTCTCCCCCTGACACCAGGAATTATGGCGATTCTGACCCTCTAGAGACTTAGGCTAATCTAGACCTAGGGCCTTCAAAGCCCTCAGTGGGAGTGAGAATCTCTCAGCCTCTGTAAGACTTGCGGGACACTACCCCACATCTCCTGTATGCAAAACAGGTACTTTAATTAAGCTAAAGCCTTCCTAGACAGGCAGGCCTCGATCCTACAAGATCTTAGTTAACAGCTAAGCGCTCAAACCAGCGAGCATCCGTCTACTTTCTCCCGCCTAGTAATAATACGCGATAGGCGGGAGAAAGCCCCGGCAGGGAGTTAGCCTGCTTCTTTAGATTTGCAATCTAATATGTAAAACACCTCAGAGCTGGTACGAAGAGGACTTGAACCTCTGTACATGGGGCTACAATCCACCGCTTAACCCTCAGCCATCATACCCGTGGCAACTACCCGTTGACTCTTTTCAACCAATCACAAAGACATCGGCACCCTCTATATGATTTTCGGTGCCTGAGCTGGAATAGTAGGAACTGCTTTGAGCCTACTGATTCGAGCAGAACTAAGCCAACCCGGCGCCCTCCTTGGAGATGACCAGATTTATAACGTAATCGTAACAGCTCACGCTTTTGTAATGATTTTCTTTATAGTAATGCCAATTATAATTGGAGGTTTCGGAAACTGACTTATCCCTCTAATGATCGGTGCCCCTGATATAGCATTCCCTCGAATGAACAATATGAGCTTCTGATTACTTCCCCCTTCCTTCCTCCTTCTCCTCGCGTCTTCAGGGGTTGAAGCTGGGGCCGGAACCGGATGGACCGTTTACCCCCCTCTGGCAGGAAACCTAGCCCACGCTGGGGCATCCGTAGACCTCACAATTTTCTCCCTCCACTTAGCAGGTATTTCTTCAATTCTTGGTGCAATTAATTTTATCACAACTATCATCAACATGAAACCTCCCGCCATTTCCCAATACCAAACGCCCCTATTTGTTTGAGCTGTACTAATTACAGCCGTACTTCTTCTTCTCTCCCTGCCTGTACTTGCTGCAGGAATCACGATGCTCCTGACTGACCGTAATTTAAACACCACCTTCTTCGACCCAGCTGGAGGGGGAGACCCAATCCTGTACCAACACTTATTCTGATTCTTCGGGCACCCTGAGGTTTACATTTTAATTCTTCCTGGATTTGGTATGATTTCACACATTGTAGCTTACTACTCAGGTAAAAAAGAACCTTTCGGCTACATGGGCATGGTATGGGCAATGATGGCAATCGGCCTACTCGGGTTTATCGTCTGAGCTCACCACATGTTTACGGTGGGTATAGATGTTGACACACGGGCCTATTTTACTTCCGCCACTATGATTATTGCCATCCCAACAGGTGTAAAAGTCTTTAGCTGACTGGCCACCCTTCACGGGGGAGCAATCAAATGAGAGACCCCTCTACTTTGAGCCCTCGGTTTCATTTTCTTATTCACAGTTGGTGGACTGACAGGAATTGTCTTAGCCAACTCTTCTCTTGATATTGTTCTCCACGACACATACTACGTAGTCGCCCACTTCCACTACGTCTTATCGATGGGGGCTGTCTTCGCCATTGTAGCTGCATTTGTGCACTGATTCCCGCTATTCTCAGGCTACACCCTTCACGACACCTGAACAAAAATTCACTTTGGAGTAATGTTTGCAGGGGTAAATTTAACATTCTTCCCCCAACACTTCCTTGGTCTCGCTGGAATGCCTCGACGATACTCAGACTATCCCGATGCCTACACCCTCTGAAATACAGTCTCCTCTATCGGCTCCCTCATCTCGCTTGTTGCTGTTATTATGTTCCTCTTCATTATCTGGGAGGCATTTGCAGCTAAGCGGGAAGTTCTGTCAGTAGAGCTAACCTCAACAAACGTTGAATGACTTCACGGCTGCCCTCCTCCTTACCACACATTTGAAGAGCCCGCTTTCGTCCAAGTACAGACAACCTAATACGAGAAAGGAGGGAATTGAACCCCCATAAATTGGTTTCAAGCCAAACACATAACCACTCTGCCACTTTCTTCATAAGATACTAGTAAAATAGATATTACACTGCTTTGTCAAGGCAGAATTGCGGGCTAAAGTCCCGCGTATCTTGCCAATAATGGCCCATCCTTCACAATTAGGACTTCAAGATGCAGCCTCACCTGTTATAGAGGAACTCCTTCACTTCCACGACCACGCCTTAATAATTGTGTTCTTAATTAGCACACTAGTTCTATACATTATTGTTGCCATAGTGTCAACTAAGCTTACAAACAAGTATATTTTAGATTCTCAAGAAATCGAGATTATCTGAACCGTTCTCCCAGCTATTATTCTTATTTTAATCGCCCTGCCCTCCCTCCGAATTCTTTACCTGATGGATGAAATTAATGACCCCCATCTCACCATCAAAGCAATAGGACATCAATGATACTGAAGCTATGAATACACCGACTACGAAGACCTCGGATTTGACTCATATATAATCCCCACGCAAGACCTAGCCCCTGGGCAATTTCGCCTATTAGAAGCAGACCATCGAATGGTAGTACCTGTTGAATCCCCAGTACGAGTTCTAGTTTCCGCCGAAGACGTGCTCCACTCCTGAGCAGTCCCCGCTCTTGGAGTAAAAATGGACGCGGTCCCAGGTCGCCTGAATCAAACAGCCTTTATTACATCCCGCCCAGGAGTTTTCTATGGACAATGCTCAGAAATTTGCGGAGCAAACCACAGCTTTATGCCTATCGTCGTTGAAGCCGTTCCCCTAGAACACTTTGAAACCTGATCCCTAGCAATACTTGAAGACGCCTCGCTAAGAAGCTAAATCGGGCCCTAGCGTTAGCCTTTTAAGCTAAAGATTGGTGATCCCCAACCACCCTTAGTGACATGCCCCAACTGAATCCTGCACCTTGGTTTGCTATTTTAGTCTTCTCTTGATTTGTCCTCCTAACCGTAATTCCCCCTAAAGTTATAGCCCACACATTTCCAAATGACCCCACCACTCAAAGTACCGAAAAACCCAAAACAGAATCCTGAAACTGACCATGACATTAAGCTTCTTTGACCAATTTATAAGCCCTGTTCTCCTAGGTATTCCTTTAATTGCCCTTGCCCTCCTTCTGCCCTGACTTCTATTCCCAACACCTACATCTCGCTGAATAAACAGTCGCCTTTTAACTCTCGAAAGCTGATTCATTAGCCGATTCACAAACCAGCTCCTCCTGCCAATCAACTTTGGGGGCCACAAATGAGCCCTAATTTTCATGTCCCTAATACTCTTTCTTATTACCCTTAACATGCTTGGCCTCCTCCCATATACCTTCACACCAACAACCCAGTTGTCACTAAATATGGGCCTCGCCGTCCCTCTTTGACTCGCTACAGTTATTATTGGCCTCCGAAATCAACCAACCATCGCCCTTGGCCACCTTCTGCCTGAAGGCACCCCGACCCCTCTAATTCCAGTGCTAATTATTATCGAAACCCTTAGCCTATTCATTCGCCCACTTGCCCTGGGAGTACGGCTCACTGCTAATTTAACAGCTGGCCACCTATTAATTCAACTCATTGCCACAGCAGCCTATGTCCTTATACCTCTCATGCCTACTGTAGCCATCCTTACCACAACCATTCTATTCCTACTTACGCTCCTAGAAGTCGCTGTAGCAATAATCCAAGCTTACGTCTTTGTTCTTCTCCTAAGCCTATACCTACAAGAAAACGTCTAATGGCCCATCAAGCACACGCATACCACATGGTTGACCCTAGTCCCTGGCCCCTAACAGGGGCCGCTGCCGCTCTGTTAATAACATCCGGTTTAGCAATTTGATTCCACTATAACTCAACGACCCTAATAACACTCGGCACTATTCTTCTCCTCCTCACAATATACCAATGATGGCGAGACATTGTCCGAGAAGGAACATTCCAAGGACACCACACAATCCCAGTCCAAAAAGGCCTGCGCTATGGAATAATCTTATTCATTACATCAGAAGTGTTCTTTTTTCTTGGCTTTTTCTGAGCCTTCTACCACTCAAGCCTCGCTCCGACCCCCGAGCTAGGAGGCTGCTGGCCACCCACAGGAATCACAACCCTTGATCCCTTTGAAGTACCCCTCCTAAACACAGCGGTCCTGTTAGCCTCTGGGGTGACAGTAACATGAGCTCACCACAGCATTATAGAAGGGGAGCGAAAACAAGCTATTCAATCCCTGCTTTTAACTATTCTTCTCGGCTTTTACTTTACATTCCTCCAAGGCCTGGAATACTATGAGGCCCCCTTTACAATTGCAGACGGGGTATACGGCTCGACCTTCTTTGTCGCTACAGGCTTCCACGGGCTACATGTAATTATTGGCTCAACATTTTTAGCCATTTGTCTTATACGTCAAGTCCAATACCACTTCACATCCGAACATCACTTTGGGTTTGAGGCCGCTGCATGATACTGACACTTCGTCGATGTAGTCTGACTCTTCCTGTACATCTCAATCTATTGATGAGGCTCATAATCTTTCTAGTACTAACGTTAGTATAAGTGACTTCCAATTACATGGTCTTGGTTAAAATCCAAGGAAAGATAATGAATCTAATCACAACTATTGCACTAATTGCCATTGCATTGTCAACAGTCTTAGCCATCGTCTCATTTTGACTCCCCCTAATAACCCCCGACCACGAAAAATTATCCCCGTATGAATGCGGCTTCGATCCCGTAGGGTCTGCCCGCCTCCCATTTTCGCTACGCTTCTTCCTAGTAGCCATCTTATTCCTCCTATTTGACCTGGAAATTGCCCTCCTCCTACCCCTCCCCTGAGGCGACCAGCTCTCCTCCCCCCTCTCAACTTTCTTCTGAGCCTCTGCCGTTCTTGTTCTCCTTACAGTAGGCCTAATTTATGAGTGACTTCAAGGAGGCTTGGAATGAGCTGAATAGGCAGTTAGTTTAAGAAAAACTTTTGATTTCGGCTCAAACACTTATGGTTAAAGTCCATAACCGCCTTATGACCCCTATCCACTTTTCTTTCTCAACAGCCTTTGTGCTAGGTCTATCTGGGCTAGCATTCCACCGCACACACCTTTTGTCAGCCCTCCTATGTCTTGAAGGGATAATACTTTCACTATTTATTGCCCTTTCCCTCTGATCTATGAGCCTCTCCTCCACAAGTTTTTCTGCCCTCCCTGTCCTCCTTCTGGCCTTTTCAGCTTGTGAAGCAAGTACGGGCCTAGCCCTCCTAGTTGCAACAGCCCGAACCCACGGCACAGACCGCCTCCAAGCCCTTAACCTCCTACAATGCTAAAAATTCTCATTCCCACTTTAATACTCCTTCCTACAGCCTGAGCAGTCCCTAAAAAATGACTATGACCCACAACCCTTCTCCACAGCCTCTTAATCGCCACAGCAAGCCTGTCATGACTAAAAAACATGTCTGAGACAGGCTGAACCACCACAAATTCTTACCTGGCAACAGATGCCCTCTCTACCCCCCTCCTAGTCTTATCCTGTTGACTCCTTCCTCTAATAATTTTAGCGAGCCAAAATCATATAGCGCCCGAGCCAGAAAATCGCCAACGACTATACATCTCCCTCCTAACATCCCTTCAAATCTTCTTAATCATAGCCTTCGGGGCCACCGAAGTGATGATGTTTTACGTTATATTTGAAGCCACCCTCATCCCAACACTGATTTTAATCACACGATGGGGAAACCAAACTGAACGACTAAACGCCGGCACCTACTTTCTATTTTATACACTAGCAGGGTCGCTGCCCCTTTTAGTTGCTCTTTCCCTTCTATATGTCTCAACAGGCACCCTTTCCCTCCTAATCCTGCAGTATTCAGAACCCCTACACCTGTCTGGCCTAGCAGACAAATTTTGATGGGCAGGCTGCATACTAGCCTTTCTTGTTAAAATGCCCCTATACGGCGTTCACCTCTGACTGCCAAAAGCGCATGTAGAGGCCCCAGTCGCCGGGTCCATAATCCTGGCCGCCGTACTACTTAAATTGGGGGGCTACGGCATGATACGAATACTTATCGTTCTCGACCCCTTAACAAAAGAACTAAGCTACCCATTTATTGTTTTAGCCCTCTGAGGTATCATCATAACAGGCTCAATCTGCCTGCGACAAACAGATTTAAAATCCCTAATCGCATACTCCTCCGTAAGCCACATGGGGTTAGTAGTAGGGGGCATTTTAATTCAAACCCCCTGGGGATTCTCAGGAGCATTAATTCTTATGATTGCCCATGGTCTAACCTCTTCAGCCCTCTTCTGCCTAGCAAACACAAACTACGAACGCACTCACAGCCGAACCATGGTCCTAGCCCGAGGGCTCCAAACTATCCTGCCCTTAATGGCTACCTGGTGATTTATCTCTAGCTTAGCTAACCTAGCTTTACCCCCTCTCCCTAACCTAATAGGAGAATTAATAATCATCACATCCCTACTTAACTGATCATGATGAACAATTGCACTCACAGGACTGGGCACTCTAATTACAGCAGGCTACTCCCTGTATATATTCTTAATAACCCAACGGGGTAAAATTCCCGCGCACATCCTCGCCACCGAGCCCACCCACTCCCGCGAACATCTACTAATTACCCTTCATCTCCTCCCTCTCCTCCTACTTATTTTAAAACCCGAGTTAATCTGGGGATGGGCCGCCTGTAGATATAGTTTAACCAAAACATTAGATTGTGATTCTAAAAACAGGGGTTAAAATCCTCTTATCCACCGAGAGATGCTCGCTAGCAACGAAGACTGCTAATCTTCGCCCCCTTGGTTGAACCCCAAGGCTCACTCGAGCCCGCTCCTAAAGGATAACAGCTCATCCGTTGGTCTTAGGAACCAAAAACTCTTGGTGCAAATCCAAGTAGCAGCTATGCACCCCTCCGCACTAATAATAGCCTCTAGTCTTGTCCTTATTTTCGCACTGTTAATTTACCCAGTTATTACCACAATTAACCCTAACCCCCGAAAAGAGGGCTGGGCATTAGAGCAAGTAAAAACTGCCGTAAAAATGGCATTTTTTGTTAGTCTCCTGCCCCTCACCCTCTTCCTAAACCAAGGGGCCGAAATTATTACTACAACCTGATGCTGAATAAATACAGAGACCTTCAACGTCAATATCAGCTTTTACTTCGATTTCTACTCAATCATCTTTACACCCGTCGCCCTGTATGTCACTTGGTCCATCTTAGAGTTTGCCTCTTGATATATGCACGCAGACCCCAACATAAACCGATTTTTCAAGTACTTGTTAATCTTCCTAATTGCTATAATTATCCTTGTAACCGCTAACAACATATTCCAACTATTTATCGGATGAGAGGGGGTTGGGATCATGTCCTTCTTATTAATCGGCTGATGGTACTCCCGAGCGGACGCAAACACCGCCGCCCTGCAAGCCGTCCTGTACAACCGCGTCGGGGACATTGGCCTCATCTTCGCCATAGCATGAATAGCAATAAACGTCAACTCCTGAGAAATTCAACAAATCTTTTCAACCACACAAGACATAAACCTCACACCTCCCCTCCTTGGCCTAATTCTAGCCGCCACCGGAAAATCAGCACAGTTCGGCCTACACCCCTGACTTCCCTCCGCTATGGAGGGCCCCACACCGGTCTCTGCCCTACTTCATTCAAGCACAATGGTCGTAGCCGGAATTTTTCTTCTCATCCGCCTAAGCCCGCTTTTAGAAAACAACCCCACAGCCCTTACCACTTGCTTATGCCTAGGGGCCCTAACAACTCTCTTTACCGCCACCTGTGCCCTTACCCAGAACGATATCAAAAAAATCGTCGCTTTCTCTACCTCAAGCCAGCTAGGCTTAATAATAGTGACCCTTGGACTCAACCAACCACAACTTGCTTTTCTACACATCTGCACTCACGCCTTTTTCAAAGCCATGCTCTTCTTATGTTCCGGCTCTATTATCCACAGCCTCAATGACGAACAAGACATCCGGAAAATAGGGGGCATACAACACCTCACACCTTTCACCTCCTCTTGCCTTACCGTCGGGAGCCTCGCCCTAACAGGCACCCCCTTCTTGGCAGGCTTCTTTTCTAAAGACGCAATCATTGAAGCCTTAAATACATCCCACCTAAACGCCTGAGCCCTCACCCTAACATTAATCGCCACCTCCTTCACAGCAGTTTACAGCCTCCGAATCGTTTTCTTAGTCTCCATAGGTCACCCCCGCTTCAACCCTCTCTCCCCCATTAACGAGAACAACCCCGCCGTAATCAACCCCATCAAACGACTAGCTTGAGGGAGCATCATTGCGGGCCTCCTAATTACCTCGAACATTTTACCCCTTAAAACCCCTGTAATAACTATACCCGCCAGCCTAAAACTTGCAGCCCTGGCAGTCACAGCCCTAGGACTTTTCTCAGCCCTAGAAATGGCATCTCTAACGAGCAAACAATTTAAACAAACCCCCGCCCTCGCTGCTCACCACTTCTCCAACATGCTAGGATTCTTTCCAGCGACTATCCACCGCATTACTCCTGAGATCAACCTAACCCTCGGCCAAATAATTGCCTCCCAGACAGTCGACCAAACATGACTAGAAAAAATCGCCCCCAAAGCCTTAGTTTCCCTCAACAAACCTCTCGTAACTACAACAAGCAACCTCCAAAAGGGAATAATCAAAACCTACCTCACCCTATTTATTTTTACACTCTCCCTTGCAGTCGTATTTGCCTCCCTTTAGACAGCCCGCAAGGTACCTCGACTCAACCCCCGCGTTAACTCAAGCACCACAAATAACGTTAACAGAAGGACTCAGGCACTAATCACTAACAACCCCCCACCAGCAGAAAACATTAACGCCACCCCACTGATGTCTCCCCGGACCGTCGCGAAAACTCCCGACTCATCAACAGACACCCAAGAAAACTCGTACCACCCTCCTCGAAACAAGGCTGAAACTACCGCAACCACAAAAATATACCAAAGCATTGATATTACTACAGGCTCGCTTCCTCAACTCTCCGGGTACGGCTCTGCTGCTAAAGCAGCGGAATACGCAAACACGACGAGCATCCCTCCCAAATAAATTAAGAACAACACTAAAGATAAGAAAGACCCCCCGTGGCCTAACAAAATTCCACACCCCAGCCCTGCGACAACAACCAGCCCCAGTGCCGCAAAGTACGGCGAGGGGTTTGAAGCTACAGCTAACAAGCCCAACACCAACCCAAGAAGAAATAAAGATATAACATAAGTCATAATTCTCGCCCGGATTTTAACCGGAACTAATGACTTGAAAAACCACCGTTGTTATTCAACTACAAGAACCTATAATGGCTAGCCTTCGCAAAACCCACCCCCTATTAAAAATCGCCAATGACGCACTCGTCGACCTCCCCGCCCCCTCTAACATCTCCGCCATATGAAACTTTGGCTCTCTATTAGGCATGTGCTTAATTATCCAAATTCTCACAGGCCTTTTCCTCGCAATACACTACACCTCCGATATTGCTACAGCCTTCTCATCCGTGGCCCACATCTGTCGAGACGTAAACTACGGCTGACTAATTCGCAACCTCCACGCCAACGGAGCTTCCTTCTTCTTTATCTGCATCTACCTGCATATCGGACGGGGGCTTTACTACGGCTCTTACCTCTACAAAGAAGCCTGAAACGTCGGAGTAGTTCTTCTGCTCCTAGTAATGATAACTGCTTTCGTAGGTTACGTCCTACCCTGAGGACAAATGTCTTTTTGAGGGGCCACAGTCATTACCAACCTACTGTCCGCTGTCCCATACGTCGGGAACGAGCTAGTGCAATGAATCTGAGGGGGCTTCTCCGTCGATAATGCTACCCTCACTCGCTTCTTCGCCTTCCACTTCCTCTTCCCATTCGTCATTGCAGCAGCCTCAATAATCCATTTAATCTTCCTCCACGAAACAGGCGCCAACAACCCACTCGGCATGAACTCAGACGCCGACAAAATCCCCTTCCACCCCTACTTCTCCTACAAAGACCTGTTAGGATTCGCAATCGCCCTACTGGCCCTCGCATCCCTTGCACTATTTGCCCCCAACCTACTAGGTGACCCTGACAACTTCACCCCCGCTAACCCCCTTGTCACACCCCCTCACATTAAACCTGAGTGATACTTTCTATTCGCATATGCCATTCTCCGGTCTATCCCCAACAAACTAGGAGGGGTCCTAGCCCTCCTGGGGTCAATTCTTGTGCTCCTAGTAGTCCCCTTCCTCCACACATCAAAACAACGAGGCACAATGTTCCGCCCCGTCACACAATTCCTATTCTGAACCTTAATTGCTGACATTCTAATCCTAACCTGAATCGGAGGAATACCCGTCGAACACCCATATGTAATCATCGGCCAAATTGCCTCAGTCCTCTACTTCTCATTATTTCTATGCTTTATACCACTCGCCAGCCTATTAGAAAACAAAGCCCTAGGGTGAGCATGCATTAGTAGCTCAGTCTCAGAGCGCCGGTCTTGTAAACCGGAGGCCGAGGGTTAAAATCCCTCCTACTGCTCAAAGAAAAGGGATTCAAACCCTCACCGCTAACTCCCAAAGCTAGTATTCTAAAACTAAACTATTCTTTGTTCAACTATTATATTATTTATGTAATATAGTACATCTATGTATTATCAGCCATCGTGTAATTAAACCATACTTATGGTAATAATTAAATAAGGTATACTAGAACCATTACAGTTTTCATACACATTAAATCCATCGTCAACCAGGAAATAGAATAATCAGTATAATACGCTAGATCAAAATATATACCAAGCATTCAACATTTCTGGATTCAAGGATATTTTAACCCAATAAGAACCGAGCAATCAATGGAAGAACGCGCTAACTATTATTGAAGGTGAGGGACAATAATTGTGAGGGTTTCACTTAGTGAATTATTCCTGGCATCTGGTTCCTATTTCAGGAACATCTTCTTATTAACTCCCCAGTAGGCCCTTGTCTTGGCATAAGTTAATGGTGGGACCCTATAATGGGACACCCACCATGCCGAGCGTTCTTTCCATTGGGCTACTGGTTCCTTTTTTTGTTCTCCTTTCAATTACATTTCAGAGTGCACACGGTAATAGTAAATAAGGTGGTACATTTCCTTGCATGAAAGACATAAGTGAAATGATGTAAAGATATTACACAAGAATTACATAAAATTATATCAAGGACATAATAGTATTTACCTAGTCGAGATAAACTATTGTTCACCCCCTCCTGAAGGTTTATTCTCGTTAAACCCCCCCTACCCCCCCATCACTCCTGACATCTCTAACACTCCTGAAAACCCCCCGGAAACAGGAAAGCCTTGAGTAATTTACGGGGCCCAAAATTCGCATTTTAAACTATTATAATATTGCAAAT